AAAGGAATTAATGACTTGGACTGGGTATTAACGGTCAATCTCCGGTAGAAGGTTCCGTCGGAACAATTATTTATTTCAGGTACCTCTTAAATAAAAAAAAAAAAAAAGAGAGAAAATGTGGGGAGAAATGACAAGAAGATATTGGAACATGAATTTTGAAGAGATGATGAAAGCAGGAGTTCATTTTGGCCATGGTACTAGGAAATGGAATCCTAGAATGGCACCTTACATCTCTTCAAAGCGTAAAGGTATTCATATTACAAATCTTACTCGAACTGCTCGTTTTTTGTCAGAAGCCTGCGATTTAGTTTTTGATGCAGCAAGTATAGGAAAACACTTCTTAATAGTTGGTACCAAAAATAAAGCAGCCAATTTAGTAGCATCAGCTGCAATAAGGGCTCGGTGTCATTATGTTAATAAAAAATGGCTCGGTGGTATGTTAACGAATTGGTCCACTACAGAAATGAGACTTCATAGGTTCAGGAACTTGAGAGCGGAACAAAATACGGGGAAACTCAACTGTCTCCCGAAAAGAGATGTAGCAATGTTGAAGAGGCAATTATCTCACTTGCAAACCTATCTGGGCGGGATCAAATATATGACGGGGTTACCCGATATTGTAATCATCATTGATCAGCAAGAAGAATATACGGCTCTTCGAGAATGTCTCACTTTGGGGATTCCAACAATTTGTTTAATCGATACAAATTGTGACCCGGATCTCGCAACTATTCCGATTCCAGCGAACGATGACGCTATAGCTTCAATCCGATTGATTCTTAACAAATTAGTATCCGCAATTTGTGAGGGCGGTTCTAGCTATATAAGAAATTGTTGATTAATAATAGGATAAGTCAATGACTTTGGAAACTCCATAAATTGATTGAATCGGTTACTATCCCTGAGTCTCAAAAAAGAGATCAAAATCACTGGGGATATTGTGTGATCACTTGGGATCCGAAATATACGATTGATTCAAAGTAGACGAGTTGAGAAAGAGATACGAGATGGCTGAATCAAAATAATTCCTTTTTAAGTTCTATTTATGTCAGAGGGCAATATGAATGTTTTACCCTGTTCCATCAACTCACTAAAAGTGTTATACGATATATCCGATGTGGAAGTAGGCCAACATTTTTATTGGCAAATAGGGGGTTTCCAAGTCCATGCCCAAGTACTTATCACTTCTTGGGTTGTAATTGCTATCTTATTAGGTTCAGCCACTATAGCTGTTCGGAATCCACAAACCATTCCAACCGACGGTCAGAATTTCTTCGAATATGTCCTCGAATTCATTCGAGACTTGAGCAAAACTCAGATTGGAGAAGAATATGGTCCTTGGGTTCCCTTTATTGGAACTATGTTCCTATTTATTTTTGTTTCTAACTGGTCAGGTGCCCTTTTACCCCGGAAAATCATACAGTTACCGCATGGAGAGTTAGCTGCACCCACGAATGATATAAATACTACTGTTGCTTTAGCTTTACCTACGTCAGTGGCATATTTCTATGCGGGTCTTACCAAAAAAGGATTGGGTTATTTCGGTAAATACATTCAACCAACTCCAATACTTTTACCAATTAACATCCTAGAAGATTTCACAAAACCCTTATCACTTAGTTTTCGACTTTTCGGGAATATATTAGCGGATGAATTAGTAGTTGTTGTTCTTGTTTCTTTAGTACCTTCGGTGGTTCCTATACCTGTCATGTTCCTTGGATTATTCACAAGCGGGATTCAGGCTCTTATTTTTGCAACTTTAGCCGCAGCTTATATAGGTGAATCCATGGAGGGTCATCATTGACTAGCTTCTGAAATGGTCTTAAAAAAAAGCTTATCCCAACTCATACCGGTATATACGATCTAGAATAGGAGCAAAAAAAAAATGTATGATATTAGAGAATTAAAAAAAAGTAAGGGGGGTCGAGCTGGGTATATGTAAGGGCTCTAAGCCAATCCCTGTATATGTTTCGAAGAATGATTCTAGAATCCGGTTCAATAGAAGATACGGATGGTTTACGTTATTAAAGAAACAATGTATATGTGATATTAGATATTCACTAGTTATATATGGGCTATCCATATATATTATTTCCCATCCCACTGAATTTAGACGGATTCCAATGCAAGCCCTTCCGTTTTATCTGTGACTGTGGATTGAATGAATAAACAAATGAAGTCAAGCATGCATATAGAAGAGAAAGAGCGAAGAATTGAAAGAATGGCATGGTTCGGAACAAAGAAATGGAAGAACTGGAACCGTATAGATTTACAAAGACTCCACGGATAGGAACTAAAAACGAGATATCGAAGTAGCTCTGATGATTCAGTAATATTATTATTTCAATTCAGAGTTCTTAGTTCTTTTTTTTTTTCGGATAGATCTTAAGTGATGGAATAATGAAGTAATAATTCATCGGTTGATTGTATCATTAACCATTTCTTTTTTTTGGTGCGAGGAACTTAATATGAATCCATTGATTTCTGCCGCTTCCGTTAT